TTTACGCTTTGCAGAAATATAAGGTGCCATTCTAGGATTCCATTTCCTAGTACCATGTCCAAAATGAACTCCTGCTCTCATCATCTCTTCCAAATCGATGTTCCAATATCTTTTTGTCATTTCTTTTCACACTTAAAAAGGGGGGTACCCCCAAACTAAAATAAAATTTTGTTCCGATGGAACCTTCTCTTGTACCGGGGACGGCCATTTATGCATGAGCTGAGCCATTATTTTTTATTCATTAATATCTTTATTAGTTTTAACAAATTACCAAAATTAGTATTAACAAATTACCAAAGCAAATGACTACAGCAAACAACAAAAAATGAAATTCAAAAAAGAAATCTGCTATTAGGATTTATTAAATCCTAGAAAAGGCAGATTTTGATATAGAAGAGTCAAAAAATTCCCTGTGGTAGAATAAAATATCTTTCATATCTCCCTCGAATAAAGATAAATTCTTTGTTCTTTTTTCCAAAAGAGTGTTGGTATGTTGCCGCGAACAATGCACCAATCCTTTGTTGAATCCGGTCCCGGCGGGGATCATCCCCCCTAGAACAACATTTTCTTTCAGGCCTTTCAACCAATCGATACGACCCCGAAGAGCAGCTTTTGCTAAAACTCGAGCAGTTTCTTGAAAACTTGCTTCGGATATAAAACTTTGAGTATTCAAAGATGCTCGAGTTATTCCTAATAAAATGGCTCGATAACAGATTGCTTCTTCTAAAGCACGCCCCGTTCGTTCTGCTCGTAACAATCCAATAAGTTCTCCAGGTAAAAAAACATTAGACATTCCCTCTTCTGAAACCAAAACTTTTGATGTTATTTGACGTACAATAATTTCGATATGCCTATTATGAATCTGCACCCCCTGGGATCGATAAACCTTTTGAATCTTATTAACCAAAGAAATACGACTTTGCACTATAGTTAGCTCAGCACCAATCAAGAACCCCCAAGGAATTCCAAGAATTCTTGTTATACACTTGTTCCAACCCTTAATCCGCTTTTCTAAATTCAGCGATATTGAATCAATCGAGCGGACTTCTAACACTTGTTCTACTTTTGGAAGACCTTGTGTTATATCGCCGGATCTCGATTTTTCATATATAAATGTAACTAATGTATCCCCCTCGTAAAGAATTTCTCTGTAATGCCCGTGAACTTTTGCTCCCGGAGTAGCCAAATAGGGCTTAGCGGATCTTATTACTATAGAATCCCTTTGAACAATTAAAACTTGACCCGATTTAAGGTGTGGGTCTTTTTTGGCTATACATAAATTTTCACAAAAAAACTGTCCAAGACTTATTATTGTAGACGTTTCCTCACAATAATTATGATGATAATTTTGATGAAGAAAATACCAATTCAATTTGAGTGGATTCAAAACACCGTTACTGTATCGATCTAGATGAAAAATTCTTCCGTTTTCATCGATTAAATAAGAGTTAATTACTTGAAAAATATATTTTACCTTATTAAGTTGCAAATATTTAATTGCCGCGATCTTATTATAAGTTAGTAAAGGCAAAAATGAGTACCAATTCGAAATTTGAATGGCTGTTCCTAAGGGGCCCGACGCATTTTTAATTGTAATTAGAGGATTTATTTTTATTGATTGGTTTATCACATTGTGATATTTTACATGATTAAATAGACCTATTCTAAAACAATTAGAGGATGATAAAATTAACAAAGATTGGGATTCCTTATTGCTATTTAAGAACATACGAACAGTTCCGTGATTTTGTCTCAGTGATTGTTGAAGAATAAAAGCCTTGGGAGAAATCGAATAAAAGGGATTGATGTGATCTGCAGAGATCAATCCCGAATCTGGCGGATTATTCCTTTTTCTTATATACGAAATATGGGATTTGACTAAGCCAATTCTTATGAAATCTCGAATCAAACCCTTTGTACTTACTTCAATAAAAAAAGCACGGACCTCCTCGAGGGAAGAATTTTTTTTGTCTTGGTCCCAATTCAAGACTAAGCAAGTTCGAACCAATTGAATACTTGTGTCAGAAATTCCTCGAGTTGGTTTGCCATTTCCATAAAGGATATAGTTGAAAACTCGAAGTTGAATATTATCCTTTTCCCGAAAAAGATCTTGTGGGAAGAGTGTTGCCAAATTTATACTGTCCGCTATCTCATAGGTGCCCACCGGCCGCACCAAAACAAAAAACTTTTTCTTGGTTGGTGTGATCCGTTGGACATAAATCCAATTTTTCAATTTTTTTGATTCTTTAGGGTTTGTTTTTCCCCTTCCGGGCGGTATCAAGATGCCACTGTGTCGGGATATCTTATCTGTCTTGTCCGGAAAATGGATATCCCCTGAAAATATTTTGAGTTCAATCTTTTTTTTTTTTCTCTCCACTCGGATCAACCCGCCGACTTGGCTTCGTATATTTAAAGTGATTCGTGTATTGACTCCAATGATACTATAGTTCTGTACCATTATGGCGGAGGATTCGGGTAAAATATGCACTTCCTCGGGAATGAAAAAAAAGCGATCTACTTTCATTTCGTATTTTGTCTTAAATTTTTGGCCTCCTCGATACTCAATCATATCCTCTTTTTGGATGATTGAGTCCGCCCTTAGAGTCCCATATTTAAGAATTCCGGAACTCTTTCTTCTGTATCTAGGATCATCAAAAAAAGCAAAAATACTATTTCTACGGAAAATACCATTTATGGGTATTTCAATCGAGATACCTGAATGCCGTATGAATTCTTTCTCTTGCTCTTGAATCGATTGGAATGGAATGAGAAATCTATTTCTTCGTCTTTTTGCTAATAAATCCGAGTTCTCATGAAAAATAGTAGAATATATGAAATTATAATGACTAGTACCTACGATTCCATTCAATTCGGAATAATCGGGAATCCCAGATTTTTTTTTATCATAAAAATCTGAACTGACAAATTTTTGGCTCACTTGATCATTATTCACTGAGAGGCTAGAAATAGATTTTCTTTGGGCAGAAAGAAAGGGGATGTTCATTTGATCTTGATCTTTATGGATCGAAAAATGAATTAGACTAGATCCACATGAACCTCCAGATAATATCCATAAATGACTTGTTTTTGGTAAGAGATGGACATTACTATATGTAAATTCGGGTGCATGGGATACATCAGTACTCCAGTGCATTTCGCCCTCTGAGCCAGAATAAATATATTTTCGAACCCGCTCTTTAAAATGAAAAGTGGATGTTCCCTCGCGAATCTCAGCAATAACTTGTTCTGATTCCACATATTGATCATTTTGAACTAAAAGGAAACTTTTTGGCGGAATAGTCACGCTATGTATAATATCGTCGCTCTCAATAATTACAGACAAGTCTATATAACATAGAAAGGCAGGGTGTCCGTGACGTGTACGTGTAGGATGAACCAAATCCTCATTGAATTTGATTTTTCCATTATAAGGGGCTCGTACATGTTCGGCAGTACCTCCTGTAAACACTCCGCCGGTATGAAAAGTTCTTAATGTTAGTTGAGTCCCTGGTTCGCCAATAGATTGACCCGCAATAATACCTACAGCTTCTCCCAATTCAACTAGGTCACCATGAGTGGGACTCCGACCATAACATAATCGACAGATCCAAGATGTACTCCGACAAGTAAAGGGAGTTCGAATAGATATTGATTGTGTTCCAAAGGTTATGAATCGATTGACAAGTCCAATCCCAAGATCTTGATTTCGAAAGGCGACACATCGGGAACCTATATATATATCGTCTGCTAAGACACGACCAATTAATGTTTGGATAAAAATTCTTTCTGACATCATCCGATTTTTATTTCGAGGACTCACAAAAATCCCTCGGATAGTGCCACAGTCTGTTCTACGTACAACAATATGTTGAACTACTTCAACAAGTCGGCGCGTAAGATATCCAGCATCTGATGTGCGTACGGCAGTATCTACAACTCCTTTGCGGGCTCCATAGCAAGAAATAATATATTCTGTTAAAGACAGTCCTTCGCGTAAATTGCTTTGAATAGGTAAATCAATCATTTGTCCTTGGGGATCCGACATTAATCCTCTCATACCTACTAATTGATGTACTTGAGATGCATTTCCCCTAGCTCCCGAAAAAGACATCATATGGACTGGATTGAAAGGGTCCGTCATCCTAAAATTAGGATTCATTTCTTGGCGCAAATATTCACTTGTAGCATACCATATCTCAATAGATTGGCGTAATTTTTCTACCGCATGTACATTTCCATAATGATGGTGTTTTTCCAAAATCAAACTTTGTTGTTCAGCATCTTGAACAAGCCAACCCTTAGAAGGTATCGTTAAAAGATCATCAATTCCTAATGAAATGGATGTAGCAGTGGCTTGCTGGAAACCCAGAGTCTTTACTTGATCTAGGATGTGTGATGTATATGCCATCCCGAAGTGATCTATTAATCGGCTAATAAGTCGTTTAATAGCAGTTCCATCTATCACTTTATTGTGAAATACCAGATTGGCCCGTTCCGCCATAAGTACCTCCATATTCTGCTGAATGGGATTCGACAATGAGTTTGAGTCAATGATTGCAAAACTTCCTTTTCTCGATCTTGATTTGCGTAGAATTTTAGGTCAGGAACTATGGTCCGAGTTGAATCGGAGAGTCACACGGGTATCCTAGAATGACTTTTTTTTAATACCATCCATATTATTAGGTATCATATGAACAGGCTTGAGAAAAACCTTGTATAGCTTCCTCGATTTCTCGATAAAAAGAAATATGACCAGCTGTGGTTCGAATATATATACAAAAAGTTTCTTTTTTTACACTTCTTACTATTAAATAGTGTGCATAAATCTCATGATAGTTACCAAAAGATTCATAGTGCACTTCGATAGGAACTTCTCTTGAAGCAATAACGCGTTGATCTAATTGCCACCGAAGCCACAAAGGACTATCTAAATTGATTTTTTTCTGCCGATAAGCTCCAATTGCATCATAGGAGTTGCAAAAAAAGGGTTCTTTCATATA